AGATTCAGAGACCGAAAGAAACCTCAAAGAAGGAAGAAGGGGGGGAAATTGAGGAAGAAACAGATGTAGAAATAGAAACAGATGTAGAAATAGAAACAGATGTAGAAATAGAAACAACTTCCGAAACGAAGGGGACTAAACAGGAACAAGAGGGATCCACCGAAGAAGACCCTTCCCCTTCCCTTTGTTCGGAAGAAAAGGAGGATCCGGACAAAATAGATGAAACGGAAGAGATCCAAGTGAATTGGAATGGAAAGGAAAAAAAAAAGGATGAATTCGACTTTCACTTTAAAGAGACATACGATAAAAATCGCCCCGTTTATGAAAATGATTATTTTGATGGAAATCAAGATAATTATTTTCAGTTAGAAATTAAAAAAGAGAAAAACCTCTGTAAATGTAAATAAATTAAATTAAATAAATTACTAAAAAAAGAAAAAGGGATACATAAAATAAGTAAAAGAAGAGATAAGAAGATATGCGCCCTCCACCTAGATATTTAATAATTTCTGCTACAAAAAAACTTGTAACACCAATACCATTCGGAATTCCATCAACGACTTGTCTATCAAAAAAATGAGTTAATTTGGCTAATCCTCTTATACCCTTTGTTAAGGTTTTTGCATAAAAAACGTCTATGTAACCGCGATTACATGACCAATTATATATTCCATTTATTATTTTATCCCAGAAAATTCTTCTAGGACCCAGTTTAACATTAACCAAAAAATTGATTAAGTTAAAATTTCGAAAATATGAATAAGCAGGCCCATATAAAAGAAACGCGATAACTATTCCGAAAAAAGATATACTAACGGAAAAAATGGCATTTCTCATAAATTCATACCAATCAAAATCATTGTTAGCATTTAAATGTAAAAAGTTTATCGACGGGGTTAACCATTTTGATAATATATCAAAATGAGTTCTTCCTGGACCAAAAGGAATTCCTATGGATCCGACGAACAAAGTAAATAAGACCAATACAAGAAGTGGCAATAACATAGTATTCTCCGATTCATAAGGATACGGAGCATTTTTTTTATTGGGAAAATTCTTAATAGTAATAAGGGGTCGCATCATATTTCTTACATGAGCATCCATTGGATATATTTTTTTCGAAAAAAAAGAAACCCTTTCATTATTATTCATTGTTGATAAAATACAATTCTTTTTTTTTCGTTCCTTTTTTCCCCATATGGATATAGAATAGAACACATTATTTTTTTTGCCGCAGTAATTTTGAAAATGAAAGTTTAAATGCCCTTCAAAAGTAAGTAAATACATCCGAAACATATAAAATGCCGTTAACCCGGCTGTGAAACACGCTATTATTGCGAAAATCGGCGAATACACCCAGCTATCATTAAGAATTTCGTCTTTGGACCAAAAACAAGCAAGGGGTGGAATACCACAAAGAGAAAGTGTACCTAATAAAAATGCAGTTTTTGTAATTGGCACATATTTTGTTAAACCGCCCATAAGAGCCATATTCTGGCTTTTATCTGGAGAATATCCAACAAGGGTTTCCATTGAATGAATAATGGATCCAGATCCTAAAAATAATAATGCTTTCGAATAAGCATGCGTGATCAAATGAAATAAAGCAGCTCTATAAGATCCCATACCTAAAGCTAACATAATATAACCCAATTGAGACATTGTAGAATAGGCTAAACTTCTTTTAATGTCTCTTTGAGCAAGAGCCAAAGTCGCTCCTAATAGTATTGTTATTATACCTACCAAAGAAATTATATTCATTATGGAAGGTATAGCTGTAAAAAGAGGAAGAAGTCGAGCTACAAGAAAAATGCCCGCGGCTACCATAGTAGCAGCATGTATAAGAGCCGAAATAGGAGTAGGACCTTCCATAGCATCGGGTAACCATACATGAAGAGGGAATTGCGCAGATTTAGCAATCGCACCAACAAATAATAGGGAAGCACACAAAGTAAGAAATAAAGAATTGGCTCCGTTATTATCAATCAAATTATTAGCTATTTCGAACAAATCCCGAAATTCAAAACTTCCCGTTACCCAATAAAGACCTAAGATTCCTAAAAATAAACCAAAATCCCCTACACGATTAGTTACAAAGGCTTTTTGGCAAGCACTTGCTGCAAGGGGTCGTGTAAACCAAAAACCTATTAATAGATAGGAACACATTCCAACCAATTCCCAAAAAATATAAATTTGTATCAAATTTGAACTAGTAACCAACCCAAGCATGGAAGCATTAAAAAACCCCATATAAGCAAAAAATCTCAAATATCCTCGGTCGTGAGACATATAATTGTCACTATAAATAAGAACCATTGTTCCAACAGTAGTAATTAATATTAACATAATAGAAGTAAGTGGATCTATCAAGTATCCAAAATCAAAGGAAAAATCATTATTGATTGTCCAAGACCGTACATATTGGTAAATAGGACTGCCATTTATTTGCTGAATAGACAGATCCACTGAAAAAAGCATAACTATACTTAATAATAAAACACTAGGAAAAGCCCATATACGACGAATCTTTTTTGTTGCCGCCGGAACAAGGAGAAGACCCACCCCTATTGCTATAGGAACTGGAAGGGGGACTAAAGGTATGATCCACGCATATTGATATGTATGTTCCATAATCAAATTAAACTTTTTTTATAATATAAATTGTTTAATTGTTTTGTTTCCGATTCACCCGCTCTTATATATTTTGAAGGGAGAAAAAAATAAAGTAAATAACGATATGCAAGATATGAAAGGACTCTAATATAATAATATATTTTATTTATTTTTATTTCATTCTTCAAAAAATTTGATTTGAATAGAATATTATATTCAAATAAAGAAGTTACGATTGGTCAATAAAATGAAGTCAATGTTGAAAAGTTATTTTATAACGTAATTATAATTATTACAATACAATAATAGAAATAGAATTTTAATCCATATAAAAATAAAAAAGGATAAAAAAAATAAATACTTGATTAAGTACTTGATTCTGATAGGATTCTATGATCCACCAATAACCCGATAAACAGAAAAAAAGTCTCTCTTTTTTTTATTATCACATACCGTATTAATAAATTAACTACGAAAATTAACAGATACTAGTCTCATTCTATTTTTCGAATTTTACAGTTGAGTTTTCTTAAATTAGATAAATTAGATAAATTAGATAAGAGTTCTGAACCTTTTTTATTTCTTTTTTGAAATTCCGTTTATATACCCGGAGATCCCGTATGGGATAATATATATATTATATAGTAAGTTAGTAAGTACTGGCCGGTATAAAGCATTCTTTCTTTGGATATTGTATGTATAAAATATGAATATGGAATAGTAATTAAATTATATAATATTTTGAACAATAGATATCTTCCATTCCACATTTAACTATAACTAATGAATAACCTTTGTATTTTTAAATAGCGTTTCCGAAAAAACGTACTTCTATATATGTATATGTCCAAAACAAAAAAAGTATGCGTAAAAATTTTTGGAAAAATAAAGCATATTGATCATCGATAAAAACTTTTTATTTAGCAAAATAACTTTCCACCGGAAGGGGGTTCGAAAAGTTTTTTTTATTTGAATCCGAATAAAAAAAAATAAGATAAATGAGAAAGAAATCATAAAAAAGAAATATAAAAATAAAATAAATAGAAATGGTGTATAAAAAAATGGAAATTGTGGACATGGATTGATAACATAATTATCTAGTTTAACTCTTCAATTCCATAAAAACTTAAGCCGCATGAAGGGCCATTGCATTGTTAAAACTAAGACCATATCACACTACAATTAAGGTAATGATTATTGAACAACGTTCAAATAGGAATTCGAAAGATCCTTTTTTTTTTCTCAAGATATTGCTATTGCATTGAATTGAGCCCTCCTCCTTCAATCTCGACGATTGAAGATGGATGTACTATTATGATTTCGTTGAGCAAGCCGCTATGGTGAAATCGGTAGACACGCTGCTCTTAGGAAGCAGTGCTAACGCATCTCGGTTCGAGTCCGAGTGGCGGCATCTTATAAAAAAAGACTTAGTAAACTAAATACTCTAAAAACTCCTATAATGTATAGAATGAAATTCCGGATTTCCATTCCATTATTCCATTGTTGGGGGACATCCTTATTTTAAGGACTTTTATGATATTGTTTACTTTAGAACATATATTAACTCACATTTCTTTGTCGATTGTTTCCATTGTAATTACGATTTATTTGATGAACTTATTAGTTCACGAAATCGTAGGACTATATGATTCGTCGGAAAAAGGAATGGTAGCCGCTTTTTTATGTATAACAGGATTATTAGTTATTCGTTGGATTTATTCAGGACATTTACCCTTAAGTGATTTGTATGAATCATTAATGTTCCTTTCATGGAGTTTCTACATTATTCATATGATTCCCTATTTTAGGAACCATAAAAATAATTTAAATGAAATAACTGCACCCAGTGCAGTTTTTACCCAAGGGTTTGCTACTTCGGGCCTTTTAACTGAAATGCATCAATCCACCATATTAGTACCTGCTCTACAATCGCAGTGGTTAATGATGCACGTAAGTATGATGATATTAAGCTATGCAGCTCTTCTGTGTGGATCATTATTATCAGTGGCTCTTCTAGTCATTACATTTCGAAAAAATATCGACATTTTTTCGAAATGTAAAAGCAATCATTTACAAATGGGGGCATTTTCCTTTGTCAAATTTAAATACGCCAATGAAATAAGCAATGCTTTAAAATGGAAAAACAATAATTTGATTTCATTTAGAAATAGAAATTATCATAGGTATCAATTAATTCAGCAATTGGATTGTTGGAGTTCCCGTGTCATTAGTCTCGGATTTCTATTTTTAACCGTGGGTATTCTTTCGGGAGCAGTATGGGCTAATGAGGCGTGGGGATCATATTGGAATTGGGATCCAAAAGAAACTTGGGCATTTATCACTTGGACAATATTCGCAATTTATTTACATACTAGAACAAATGAAAATTTGCAAGGCTCAAATTCTGCAATTGTGGCTTCGATGGGATTTTTTATAATTTGGATATGCTATTTTGGAGTAAATCTATTAGGAATCGGGCTGCATAGTTATGGTTCATTTGCATTAACTTCTAATTGAAGAAAGGGTCTTACAAACCCAATACGCAATATATGGCAATAGCATATAAGAAAGTTTGTATGGGTTTTTAAGAACCGTTTGAATCACGACTTGATTCAAATGGTTCTTAAAAACTACAAAAATACTTAACTACTTATTTAGTTTTCATTGTACAACGAACTATAAATATAAAAAAAAAATGAGAATTTTTTCTATCTTTTTCTATACTATATATGATATGTTCTATTTTACTTATTTTTTTTATGAAAACGATCCATAAAAGTAATTAGATATAATAGCTTCGACCTTGTCAATTGATAGTGAGAGAACGAAATCCGGATAAATACCAATACCTATTACGGGTAAAAAGATACAGATGGAAACAAAGAGTTCTCGCGGCCCCGAATCAAAAAAAGGATAATTTGGAGAATAAAATTGCTTGTATCCATAGAACATTTGACGTAACATAGATAATGAATAAATAGGAGTTAATATCATTCCAATTGCCGTTACAAAAGTTATTAGTATTTTGGGGATTAAAAGATATTTTTGGCTCGTAATTAGTCCAAAAAAGACTACCAACTCTGCAACAAAACCACTCATTCCAGGCAATGCAAGAGAAGCCATCGAGAAGCTACTGAACATTGTAAATATTTTTGGCATGGGAACCGCTATTCCTCCCATTTCGTCAAGATAAACAAGACGTATTCGATCGTAACTTGTTCCTGCCAAGAAAAAAAGCGCAGCACCAATAAATCCATGAGATATCATTTGTAAAATAGCGCCATTGAGTCCTGTATCAGTTATGGAACCCATTCCTATAATTATGAAACCCATATGAGATACGGAAGAATAGGCAATTCTCTTTTTTAAATTGCGCTGACCCGGAGATGTTGAAGCTGCATAAATTATTTGAATTGCGCCTACTATCATCAACCAAGGAGAAAATATAGAATGAGCACGGGGTAATAATTCCATATTGATCCGAACCAACCCATATGCTCCCATTTTTAATAAGATTCCGGCTAAAAGCATACATGTACTGTAATGTGCTTCTCCGTGGGTATCCGGTAACCATGTATGTAGAGGTATAATCGGTAATTTGACAGCATAAGCAATAAGAAATCCAAAATATAATATTATTTCCAACGCCACCGGATACGATTGATTGGCTGATGTTTCAAAATTTAATGTTGGTTCATTGGAACCATATAAACCCATACCCAGAACTCCCATTAAGAGAAAAACGGAACCCCCTGCGGTGTACAAAATGAACTTTGTAGCGGAATACAAACGTTTCTTCCCCCCCCACATGGATAAAAGTAGGTATACAGGAATTAATTCGAATTCCCACATGATAAAAAAAAGTAAAAGATCTCGAGAAGAAAATAATCCTATTTGACCGCTGTACATTGCTAACATGAGGAAATGGAACAATCTCGAATCTCGAGTAACGGGCCAAGCCGCCAAAGTAGCTAAAGTAGTGATGAATCCCGTAAGTAACATGGGTCCTATGGAAAGTCCATCGATTCCTAATCTCCAGTGAAAATCAAAAAAATAAATCCATTTATAATCCTGTTCTAGTTGGATTAATGGATCGTCGAATTGGAAATGATAACAAAATGCATAAGACGTTAGAAGTAGTTCTAATATACATATACAAATAGTATACCATCGAATAACCTTATTTCCTCTATGAGGAAAAAAGAAAATGAAAGTACCCGCGAATATCGGCAAAACAACAATTATTGTTAACCAAGGAAAATCATTCGTGGTAAAGACAAGATACACTTTGACCAGAAAAACCCGTGCTCGAAAGAAAATAATAGAATTAATCGAGTACGGGTTTTTGTCGGTAAAAATAAAAAAAAAATGGATTCAAGTGGAATTTTCTGGAACGTATTAATAAGCTAGACCCATGCTCCGAGTTGTCTCATGCCATAAATAAACCCGGACACTTAGGAAATCCGTTGGGCAGGCGGATTCGCACCTTTTACAACCTACGCAGTCTTCTGTTCTTGGAGCAGAAGCAATTTGTTTAGCTTTACATCCGTCCCAAGGTATCATTTCTAATACATCCGTGGGGCAGGCTCGTACACATTGAGTACATCCTATACATGTATCATAAATCTTTACTGAATGTGACATTGGAGCTATAAATTTTTTTAACATCATAAATTTTCAATCTAGTAAAGTAGTAAATTAATTATATATTGTAGACACTAGACGAATCAATGATTTAGATTTACCAGAACCAACCAACTTCTGGATCTGCTCATGAAAGAGGGCCAAGATACTTTGATTTATTACGTTTTAGCAAAGAGCACCATATCATATGCTTATGTTGCACATACCCATTTTGTTTTAATGGGTCAATAGATTTATTTATATGTATATGATTCTCGTTATTTATTCAACAAATTCGATTGATTGATACGGGTTGATTTTCTGTTACGATGAATTGATGAAACAATAGCTAATCCAATGGCGGCTTCAGCAGCTGCAATTGCTATAACAAAAATCGAGAAAACATCTCCTTTTAATTGGCGACTATCAAATAAATCCGAAAATGTTACAAAATTGATATTAACTGCATTCAGTATGAGCTCAAGACACATAAGTGCTCGAACCATATTTCGACTTGTAATCAACCCATAAATACCGATGGATAATAAATAGGCACTCAAAACAAGTACATATTCGAGCATCATTGATCAACCCCTCATCAATCTCGATTCATTTCAATATGAACAAAAATGCAACCAATTTCACTGACTAAAATAGAATAATCTAAAAGGGAAAGTACGTAATGTAATTTAAAGTAAGGTATTGTTAATAGATAATAGATACAACTAAGATAAGAGCATTTCTATTTCCTTTTTTTGAATTTTATACACGAACAATAAATAGAATTTAAAGAAAAGAAAAGAGCAAGTCCTTATTAATTATAAGTATTTAGTACTGACGGGCCATAGCAATTGCACCTATCAAGGAAACTAAAAGAATTATTGAAATAAGTTCAAATGGAAGAAAAAAATCTGTTGATAAATGAATCCCAATTTGTTGACCATTATTTATCAAGTCCTGCTCTATAATCTGGTTTGATCTTGTAGTCCAAAGAATCCCGTACCATGACGTATCTAGGATAGGGGTAATTAGTGAAACAAAAATACTGGTACAAACCAAGGAAGTCACCCCATCTCCAACGGTCCAAAGATGGAAATCCTTGTAATATTCGGAACCATTGATGAACATCACAGCAAATACAATTAATACATTTATTGCTCCCACATAAATAAGAAGCTGTGCAGCAGCTACAAAAGGAGAGTTCGATGGAATATGGAATAAGGATGTACAAACAAGAACCAATCCCAATGAAAAGGCAGAAAAAATGGGATTGGTAAGTAATACCACTCCTAGACCTCCCAATATAAGACCCAACCCCCCCAAAACCAAAAGAAAATCGTGTATTGGTCCAGGTAAATCCATTCTATGTAAAATAAAAGATAAATTAAGTCGAAATTTTTCATGATACGATTGACCAAACCAGAAAAAAAAGAAGTTACCCTATTTATTTTTATTTCTTTTTTGATGCGTTCCCGTATTGATATTGAATTAAATATAAATGGGGTGAGGTTTGATGTAGATATTAATTGAATGGTTGAATATTATATTAGAATTAGATCAAAACTTACTCAATTGGTAATTGTTCTTGGATCAAGTGGTTTACCCGCGGCCTTTGTGATTTGAGTCGAATTCATAATTGTTCGAATTGTGTAATCTCCAATTACTGGCATTGGTAACCGACCTAAAGCAATTTGATTATAATTCAACTCGTGACGATCATAAGTAGAAAGTTCATATTCTTCAGTCATTGATAAACAATTCGTTGGACAATACTCAACGCAGTTACCGCAAAAGATACAGATTCCGAAATCAATACTGTAATTAAGCAAGCGTTTCTTTCGAATATCCGTTTCCAATTTCCAATCAACAACAGGTAGATCTATAGGACATACCCGAACACATACTTCACAAGCAATGCATTTATCAAATTCAAAGTGGATTCGACCGCGGAAACGCTCTGATGTGATCAATTTTTCATAAGGATATTGAATAGTTACAGGTAAACGATTCGCATGGGATAAAGTAATCATAAAACTTTGACCGATATACCTTGCAGCCCTTACTGTTTGTTGGCCATAATTTATGAACCCAGTTACCATGGGGAACATATCTTGCATATCTATGAATCATTTGATGTTTCTTTCTCTTGTTTGAGAAAAGCTATGAATCTAGAATATCCTCTCCTCTGCCTTTACAATGAAAAGAGTTGGGAAGAAGTTGTCAATAATAGATTACCTAAAGAAATAGGTAAAAGAAATTTCCACCCAAGATTTAATAGTTGGTCCATTCTCATCCTAGGTAAAGTCCATCTTGTTGTGATAGGAATGAACAGGAACAAATAGGCTTTCGCTAATGTAATAAAGATACTAATTGTCGTTCCAAAGACTCCACCCATTTCATTTATTCCTAAAAGCCCAGGAATTGATATGTACGGAATAGAGAAATTCCAGCCGCCCAAGTAAAGAACTGTTACAAATAATGAAGAAACGAGTAGATTGAGATAGGAAGCAACGTAAAATAAACCAAATTTTATACCGGAATATTCGGTTTGATAACCTGCTACTAATTCTTCCTCGGCTTCGGGTAAATCAAAAGGTAATCTTTCGCATTCTGCTAAGGAAGAAATAAAAAAAACAGTAAACCCTATGGGTTGGCGCCAAAGATTCCAACCCCAAAAACCATACTTTGACTGTGCCTCAACTATATCAACTGTACTTGAACTGTTAGATAATCATAGTCGGTGAGAACATCACTATTCCCACCGCTATTGCAAAACCGTACATGAGACTTAAGCTTCATACGGCTCCTCGCTGGCCACAAATAAATCTAAGGGCAGGTTCAATATTATCTCGATATATATACTTGTCTTATAGGGTAGATAGAGTAAAGATACATCGGAGAGTCCAAAATTAGACCAACGCAATTCTGTCTGCCATAATAAAAATAAAAAAAATGCTTCTGAATTGATCTCATCCTTTATAATTTCCTTTTTTGTTCAGTAATAACTTAACACTTCAATGAAAATACTCGTTATATCGCGTTGTATCAATAGACTACTCATTTCTTTCGATTACTAAAGTAAAGAAGAATTTTACATTCTATTAGTTCATGAATCACGATTAAGAATTTTATCTGTATGAATATGGATAAAAAAAAAAAAAGAAATAAAATATTAAGGGTTCCTTCGTTCCTGATAGTAATTTGTTTAATCAGTGGGTAGGAGCATACTCTGGATCGGGATCGCGGGGAAGTACTTCTTGATCATTTCTACCAACGTAAAGCCCCATTAGGATTCCTTTTATGTTATGCAGAAAGCTTTGGTTTGGATAACTTACTTACATTATCTCGAGTATATTACTAATAAATCCTTTGTGTACCTTGGTATTCCTAACCATCCACTCATTTTTGTTCGACCCCCGGTATGGTAACATACAGCAGTAAAAACTCCATACAGTGAATCTTTTAGACCCGCTTCAAACTATGATGATTAGTCAACCAATTTTGGGGTAACCCGTTTCGGCTGTATTCTATTTACGTCCGCTTAGCTTAACCCGTGTACCTAGGGAATGAGGCTTAATCTTTTGACTGCCCATTTGTAAGCCGTTTTATTTCACTCATATAACTATCTGGTTTAGTTTATCGCCCCGAATGATGAATAAAAAATGAGGATATCTATTCAATACATTCCACTTTTTTCTTAGAACTAAATAAATCCAATTATTTCCTAGAATGAAAATGAAATAAAAAAATAGGCAAAAAAAGTGCGTGTCCTAACGAATCGCACGTAGAGATATTGATAATACGCATGGAGTTAATGGTATTTCATAACTAATCGATTGAGCAGCAGCTCGTAGACCACCTAAAAAGGAATATTTATTATTTGATCCATATCCTGACATAAGAAGTCCAATAGGAGCAATACTGGAAATGGCAATCCATAAAAAAACTCCTATACTAAGATCGGATAAAACAAGGCGATATCCAAAAGGAATTACTAAATAACTTAGTAAAATGGATATGACCGCTATAGAGGGTCCGATACTGAATAAACGAATATCCCCTCTAGATGGGCGAAGATCCTCTTTAAAAAGTAGTTTGGTACCATCTGCTAGAGCTTGAAGAATTCCCCAAGGACCCGCGTATTCAGGCCCAATACGTTGTTGTACCCCTGCAGATATTTGTCTTTCTAACCACACAATTACCAGTACTCCTATTATGATTCCGAATACAGTAGTAAAAATAGGAACAAGTAACCATATGAGTTCATAAACCTCTTTTAAGGATTCCGGTCTGGAAAAAGAATGGATAGCTTCCACTTTTGTCGTATCAATTATCATTTCAACGATCAACCTCTCCCATAATAATATCGATACTACCGAGTATTGTCATAATATCAGCCAATTTCATTCTTTTAACTAGCTGAGGAAGAATTTGCAAATTGATAAAACCGGGCGGCCGAATTTTCCATCTCCAGGGAAAAACACTCCGATCTCCTATCAGAAAAATTCCTAATTCCCCCTTGGGGGCTTCTACTCGCACATAAAGTTCTTGTTTCGACAATTCAAAAGTGGGCGAAGGTTTTTTACTAATGAATCGATAATCAAAATCATTCCACTCGGAATCCTTTGTTCTATCAAAGCGCCGTACCTCTAAATTCTCATAAGGCCCCCCTGGAATTCCTTCCAGGGCTTGTTGAATTATTTTTATGGATTCCGTCATTTCACAGATTCGGACTAAATAACGAGCTAATGAATCTCCTTCTTTTTGCCATTGTACTTCCCAATCAAATTCGTCGTAACACTCATAATGATCGACTTTACGAAGATCCCATTGAATTCCGGAAGCTCGTAGCATGGGTCCCGATAAACCCCAATTTATTGCTTCTTCTCCGCCAATAAAGCCCACCCCCTCAACTCGTTCCAAAAAAATGGGATTGCGCGTAATAAGCTTTTGATATTCAGTAACCCCTGTCAAAAAATAATCACAGAAATCCAAACATTTATCGATCCAGCCATAAGGTAGATCGGCAGCGACCCCTCCGATACGGAAATAATTATGCATCATTCGCATACCTGTGGCAGATTCGAATAGGTCATATATGAATTCTCTCTCTCGGAAAATATAGAAGAAAGGAGTCTGCGCACCGATATCTGCCATAAAAGGGCCCAGCCATAACAAATGAGAAGCTATACGACTCAACTCTAACATAATTACTCTAATATAGCTCGCTCTCTTCGGTACTTGAATATTTCCCAACTGTTCTGGGCCATTTACTGTTATTGCTTCTGTAAACATAGTCGCTAAATAATCCCAGCGTGTTACATAAGGAAGATATTGTATAATTGTTCGATTTTCTGCAATTTTTTCCATTCCTCTGTGTAAATAACCCAATATGGGTTCGCAGTCAATAACATCTTCCCCATCTAGAGTAACAATGAGTCGAAGAACACCATGCATTGATGGGTGTTGAGGACCCATATTGACTATCATGAGGTCCTTTCTTGTAGTTGGTACAGTCATATATTTTTTACCCGATTCATTATTCCATGAATTGCTGAAAACTAAATGTAGTTCATCAAAATTCAAAAATAGAATTTGAATTTAAAGGAGAATAGAAATCTAATAAATCAAAGAATTCAAAACGCATTTTCAAATTAACTTAACGAGTTTGTGGCTCACGAATATTCAATTGACTAATTAATTCTTTATAACGTACTTTATTTTTCTTTGACAAATAAGCCAGTATCCGTTGACGTTTTCCCAGAATTTTCTGCAGACCTCTCTGAGATAAATAGTCTTTTCTGTGCAATTCCAAATGGGAAGTAAGTCTACGTATCTTATTGGTGAAACTGAATACTTGAAATTCAGCAGACCCCCTATTTTCTTTTTGCGGAATAACCGAAATGCATAAATTTTTTACCATAAAAAGAATCCTTCTTACCCCTTTCTTTAGTTTTTACAGATATGTATTTTACGGATCAGTAATAATAATAAATGCCAGTCATTTTCATTTCTTATACACAATAATCGGGATTTATTCGTATACTTCTTTTTTTTTTATCAAATTCAATCAATCCGATTTTCCATTTTATTCGCGGGTATGGGTTCAAGGGGTTGGTACATTTCTACAACACCCACAAAGAAGAATAGTTTGGACCCAAGATAAAAAGATTATGACGACTCATTTCTATATATAATTGCTAAGATAAGTTCATTGAATCAGTATCATGTACCAGAATATAACACAAGGCACATGCATATTTTTTTGTCTTCATATATTATACCAGATATGCCCGCTCGATCCGTAGAAAGAGTACCATCCACTCATTATCGTGGATACATATGTATCCTTAACATACTGAAACGACTACCATTATTGGTATCAAACCAATAGCGATTCATGCAAGCTAAATCTTCTAATCGATAATTGGGCCAAAGAAATAATTTTAACTTAATCAATTTATTTGTATCTCCATCAAAACGCTTATCCGCAAAAAAAAATTGACCGTAGTGCCTTGCATTGTTCCCATTGCCAAATACTGGGCTTCTATCCCCAACATTTACATTTCTCGAACCGAAACAAGTTTGAATTCTCAATTCTCTACGACGTCTAGGAGATAAAATGTTTTCGGGAACAAAAAAATCATAATGATTTTCGTCTTTATTCCCAAACAACTTTTCATGTCGTGCAATAAATTCATTAAGATTATTCTTCTCAACATTTCTTTTTTCTTGGAATCTTCGATTTGTTTGATGCTTACTCGTATGCACACGTGAAATAGCTACGGTTTGGTACATGATAAATTGTCCATCCCATTTTATGGATAGCCGAGCCGGTTCAATAATCAACAGCCCCTTTTCTATCAATTTTGTAAAATTTCTATTCTTTGGAATCAGGATTACCTCCAGATCCAGTTCCTGTCTTTTAATAAAGGATAGAGCAATTTTCTTGGGGTTTATCGCTCGAAGCAGTATACAATATAGATTGAGATTGCCTATTTGGCTTTCGTCACTAAAAGAATCAATTGAAAATTGATAAAGAAAATGTCTTTTCAGGACGAAGTCTATCTCCGCGATTTTGTTGCTCTTATTATATTTCCCTTTCATTCTGCGTTTTTGAATGTCTGATACCCCATAATCTTCATCTTCTTTAACATCTTTTTGTTTTTCGTTGATGTTTCTATTCCATTTAAAAAGAAGTAAATTTATTGGTATGATCTGCGGTTCAATCTGATATGCATCATTAGGTAAGACAAATTCGGGGAAAAACCAAAGTTCCAGATTCGATATTGGCCAATTTAGTATTTCTTCATTCATTCCCATCCAGTCAAAAGATGTTTTTGTTTGATTGGCGGGGTTTATTTGTTTATGAAGATAAGAAGGATTAAAAAGATTTTTCTTATCCATTTTAGTTTTCTCAATTATTTCATATTTCATAGAATTCTTAGTATTTTTTTTAATGTCGGCGTTGCCCCCGATATCTATATTTGTCCATTCCTCAATATCGATCTTTTTTCTAAGACAAAAATGAATAGTGCTCCAATCAAAAAATTTTCTATCCGTATTTTTATCAATAATAGAATCTTCTCCTAGATAATTACTAAGATCTATATCTCGTGGCCAATCAAAAAATTCAGGATTATATGTCTTGTAATTATAGGTAACCCCCGGGGCCCCTTTTATTTGTAACGCCGGCCCATAAATATATGAATCCTTCTTATCTTCATAATCATAATTAATATATTTATTTGATAAAAGATCATATTTGTAGTTTTTTTTTAATTTCTCTTTTTGACTCGGTAATGAATTCACTGCATAATTGTTTTGTTTCTCGTAATGAATTAATTGTTCTTTTTCATATAAATCAAAATTTCTTGCGTTTGTATTTTGAACCATAAAACTTTGCTTGATTCTATTTCTCCATTTTTGCGGCACTAATCTGGACCATCTAGTCTGAGATAAATCGTATTTATAGTGATCATTATCCATTAACCAGCTTTTCCATGTCCATGTATTAGTATTAATTCCAAAATATCGAAGTTTCTTATGCCTTGATTCGGAATGAAATATTCCTTGTGTTCCACAAAAATCTTTTATTCTATCCTTAATAAAAGAAGTTGTTCCGTGATATTGAAACAGGGCTTTCAAGGGATACTTGTTGATAACTTGGGTTTGTGATAATTTGTAAAATACATATGCCTGTGACAAGGAAGAGAGGTCACCAAAAATCTGTGAATTTTGATTCATAATATTTGAAATAAAATGAATTGGATTTTGATTTGTTTCATCATTGTAATTGTAACTGTATTTATAATTGTAACTGTATTTATCAGTATTCGTAATTCGTTTTGTTGATTTAAGTAAATTTTGTACACCTATTTTCGAAATATTAATAATGGTAGGTAAAAAGATATCCATGTATATCCTTTCAATAAACAATTTAATAAAATAGTGACATTTACGTATTAGTCGGGAACTTCTTCTTTTTAATATCTGCCAAATCTTTTTCGGCGATTCTAATCTTTTATCATCACAACGTGTTTCGTTAGGGATAATGCTTATATCCGGAGTTATAAGTATGTTTTTCTTGTCTTTTGTTATTTTTTCAATTTGATTTCGGATTGTACTTGTTCTATCTGCTAGATCCCTCATCCGCTCTTCTGTCAGTGAATAATCTGCCCAATCCATACCAATGGACGATTCAGGAATCATCGGATTCCTTATTATCATGTCTTTTTTATTTCCATTCGATTCATATACTTCTCTTAATCCAAAGAGTCTTTTTATAACTTTTGATAGCTTTACAAATTTTGTTCTTTTTTTTATAATTTTTTGAGCTCGAAAATACTTCTTTTGAACTTTTCTATATATTTTTTTTAATTTGTTAGAAATAGGTTTAAAAAAGGAAGGTATTTTTCGGCGAGAACCAAAAGGTACTCCGATTTCCTGTCCCCAAACATTTAAAAAAGAAGAATCATATGCTTTTGTCCCATTATTTTTCGTTGAATCTGTATAATAATAGGAGTCTGGCTTATATCCGCGCCACGGTTTCATACGGAAAGGTAATAGTATTTTTATCTGAATACCGTCGATTAACCAGCCTTTCGGAAATTCGTTTTTTGCTACTGGAACCCCATTATGGGTGCATCTAACATGAATTTCGTTACTCAACTCTTCGAAATCCTCGTTCCACTCGGGTAATTGAAATAATAGCAGACGTCCAATATTTTTGGCTATTATGAACGAAGGCAATATTATATATTTTCTAAGAATGGAATGGGTTACTAACAGAAGACTCCTTGCTGTTTGAGCATACGTAATAGTATCCCAAGTTTCTTCTATTTTTATACGTTCATTTTCGTTTTCTTCGTCCTCCATTCCTTTCGCTTCTTCCTCTTTTACATAATAAAAAACTTCGGATTCCGGGACCTTCCAAATATTCAAAATGACATTTTGAAATCTATAAAAAATAGACAAAAACAAATTGTCTATTTTGTCCACAAAAAGCGGGGAATGCATATTTGTTTGAAACATCCGCCAAATACCCGTTTTACATCTTTGAGAACGCATAGATCCGTTGATTATATCTCGACGAAAATCGGATCGGTTCGGATAACGTAACACATACACATCGTCTTCTTGAACACGATCACTATTAGTATCGATACCACGTTTCCTCTCCAGATCCCTCCTTACATCCAATTCGTTATCCGTAAAAATGACTACACGTTTGGGTTTTCGTGTACGAACATTTAGGTCATGTTCGATTGACTCTTCTTCATTTCCTTCTTCTGGTTCGTCAATCAAATTGTATGACCACCTTGGTACCTTTTTATTTATTTCATTTATTCCAATAGCTTTATTTCTAATTGTTTGATCATCGAAATAGGTTGTAATTGCATCGAATAAATATTTCGATTGATTTTTGGAATGAACCCTTCCCTGTTCTGATTTTTGTTCAAATTCTACGTAATCCGTAGGAAGGATATCGTGAAGTTTATTTATCCAAAGACTTTCTACGGAATCTTCTATCGAGGTTATTAAAAAATCGCTCCTGTTTGAACAGGAAGACTCTTTTTTGATTGTTCCGCGATGGGGCCCGTTCAAAAGAGGATCATACATTTTGGGTAAGCATTCTTGTTCTGTTTCATCATTGCACAATCTAGTTCTTTTTTCGAGTACATCCAGAGCAAGAGATTCCTTGTCTAGGGCTTCCATTCGATGGATAAGTTCGTTGCTCAGGTTGTGTCGTTTTTGTTTATTG